AGACTATTATTCTATTTTCATCCATCATTGAACGATTATTCGATTCTTTTCTTTTTCCTCTTTGGATCATAATTCAATCAAAACTTTTCGAATTATCCTACAGATTAGGATAAATTCGTTGATTCTTCAACTTTGATGAAATCGGAATAGTTTCCTATATTCTTATACTACTATATTTTATATTTAATTTTAATTTACATTTGGATGAAATCCAATCGGCTTCAAATATTTCTTAGTTTTTATTGATTCCTGTCAAAAAGAAACAATTTGTGAATAGAAGTTTCATTTTACTGAGTGTGTTTTTATGTTATTTCGTATTGTAAATTGTAAAATTCCGTTGTTTGTGGGATTTTTTTCTCACGAAAGGTAATTAAAAGAAATTATAGAATGAATTTCTGCCTATGTCTAGATCTCGAATAAATGGAAATTTTATTGATAAGACCTTTTCAATTGTAGCCAATATCTTATTACGAATAATTCCGACAACTTCGGGCGAGAAAGAGGCATTCGCCTATTACAGAGATGGTGCGATTTGATTATTGTATTTTTGATTTATTTATTTTAAATTTTTCTTTATTTTAGAATTTAAAATTTAATTTAGTTATTTATATTTTTTACCACTCTTAGTAGAAAGACACATTATTATTCAGGATAGAAAGAAAAAGATTATTGAAATAAATCTACGCTTGTTGAAGGTGAAGTTTGTAAATAAAACAAGCCCTTCTGTCGTGTATCCCCGATTAATGCAACCTCAAATGCTTCAATTGTCGATTCTAGAGTATTGAGCGAAAGGTTACACCTATGGGTTAGGTCAAACTTACTCCACTAGTACTAATAGGAGGCATAGAGGAAGAGGCACTACTCCTAGGAATCAACAACACGAAAACTTTGTTATAAATTATCCCTTTTCCTTATCAGGATCGGGATTAACAAGAATGGTTGGGACAACAAACATCCATCTCGTTCGTGTTTTGGATACCCGTATAACCATCTAAGACTGTTGAAGTGACTTATTCCTGAAAATTAAGATGCGTTTAAGACAAAGAAATTGCTGGAGTCACCTTTTTTTATTTTATCTAGTACCAACATACTAGATGTTAAGGAAAGATCTTTTACAAGAAGGTTGGCTAGAGATTTTTTGTAAAAACACCAGCCCCGCTCAGTTTATAATGAGAATATTTAAATCTTTTTTGATTCCATGTATTATTCTGATTATGTACATAAAGGAGGAGCCGTATGAGATGAAAATCTCATGTACGGTTCTGAAACGGAGATTCTTTAAATCGAATGACGACCGTAACGGATGTCCGCTCAATCCGAAGGAAATTATGCAGAAGCTTTACAGAATTATTATGAAGCTATGCGACTAGAAATTGATCCCTATGATCGAAGTTATATACTCTATAACATAGGCCTTATCCACACAAGAAACGGAGAACATACGAAAGCTTTGGAATATTATTTTCGTGCACTAGAGCGAAACCCATTCTTACCACAAGCTTTTAATAATATGGCCGTGATCTGTCATTACGTGCGACTATCTCCACTATAGAAAGGGAAAAAAAGAGCAAATCTGTTAATAAATACTAGAAAAAATAGGCTTTCTACATATCTATCGTCCAAAACAACGATTTTTATCAGCTGTAGCAAAGAAATAAACTTCATAGAATTTTAGAATTTGAAATAGGAAGAAATAGGTATGCCTAGATAATTCTATGGATAAAGGATCTAATTGATAGAGGAAGCGCCGTAAAGATCAATTCGTGAGGTTTTGGGCCGATACAATAAGGACTGCTTATTTATGTCATGATATGAGATAAAAGTTAGGAATCAACTTATGTAATAGAGTTGATCCCCTAAGGTATTGAGCAGCGGTGTAGCATCAGATCCCAAAGATAGTAAGCCTTTTCCTTCTTCTAATTAGTAATTAGAAGGGAAAGGTTTTTTCACGGATTCTATATAAATTCATATATGAAACCGAGATAGTTACCTTTTTAGAAAACTCTAATGATAGTGGAAATGCCTATGCGCTTTACGAAGGTGGGAGAAAAGAGAAAACTGATTAAATTAGTAAGTAAAATTCAAGTTTGAAACTTATAACCATAACCAACCTCTTTTTCTTTTGGTTAACTCGAGAGAAAAAAATGGGATAGATCCACGAGAAATCTCATTCAATTAGATATGGTAGATTAAAAAAAGGGACACCAAAAGAACTTGAGAACTTGACTGCTGAGCCGTATGAGGTCGGAAACTCTCAAGTACGGTTCTAAGGGAAGGAATTTACCCACCTATTCTGACCGGGGAGAACAGGCCATTCGACAAGGAGATTCTGAAATTGCGGAAGCTTGGTTCGATCAAGCTGCCGAATATTGGAAACAAGCTCTAGCGCTTACTCCTGGTAATTATATTGAAGCGCAGAATTGGTTGAAGATCACAGGGCGTTTCGAATAAGAATATTTTATTAATTACTATATATTACTATGATATTATTTAATAATAT